AAGAGAAAGTTCTAATAATCTTGATGTAACTCAAAAATATAGACATTTGTGGGTTCAATGCGAATTTTGTTATGCATTAAATTATAAGAAATTGCTTAAGTCAAAAATGGGTATTTGTGAACAATGTGGATATCATTTGAAAATGAGTAGTTCAGACAGAATCGAACTTCTGATTGATCCGGGTACTTGGAATCCTATGGATGAAGATATGGTCTCTATGGATCCTATTGAATTTCATTCAGAGGAGGAAGCTTATAAAGATCGTATTGATTCTTATCAAATAAAGACAGGTTTAACTGAAGCTGTTCAAACAGGTATAGGTCAACTAAACGGTATTCCTGTAGCAATTGGGGTTATGGATTTTCAGTTTATGGGAGGTAGTATGGGATCTGTAGTAGGGGAAAAAATCACCCGGTTGATTGAGTATGCTGCCAATAAATTCATACCCCTTATTATAGTATGTGCTTCCGGCGGGGCCCGCATGCAAGAAGGAAGCTTGAGCTTAATGCAAATGGCTAAAATCTCATCTGTTTTATATGATTATCAATCAAATAAAAAGTTATTCTATGTATCAATCCTTACATCTCCTACTACTGGTGGGGTGACAGCCAGCTTCGGTATGTTGGGGGATATCATTATTGCCGAACCTAACGCCTACATTGCATTTGCGGGTAAAAGAGTGATTGAACAAACATTGAATAAGACAGTACCTGAAGGTTCACAAGCAGCCGAATTTTTATTCCATAAGGGTTTATTCGATCCAATCGTACCACGTAATCTTTTAAAAGGCGTTCTAAGTGAGTTATTTCAGCTGCATGCTTTTTTTCCTTTGAATCAAAATAAAGTCGAGGATTAAGGTCCATTTATTTTATTTGTGTCAAAAAATATTTTGTTTTTTTGTTTATTGGAATCAAAGTAAAAACCAGAGAATGGGGGTTTTTGGTTGGCAACATCCTAATTTTGGAATAAGAAAAAGAATTTTAAAATGTGAATAATTAGGAAAACTCGATCAACAAGATAAAAGAACGACTTCTTCCTTTTTCTTCTGTGAAATTAGTCAAATAAAAAAAAAGGCATGTTCCCTTCTTACACTTGTATAGAATTCGAATTAAAAAATAGCTTTTTGCATCTTTCGATATTTTCTGGGAATCTTTATTAAAAATACCTCTTGGATCAGACTCTAACGAATCCTTTGGAAATTGAGTTTATAAGAAATCTTCTATTTTCTTGAATTAGTAGAAGCAAAAGAAAGAAAAAAAGATGAAGAATAAGAAAATAAAGTCGATTATCATATATTATATGTAGAAAGCGAATTTATTTTTTAGTTCTACATTCCTTGTACTTATTATATACTATACTCCTTCTATAGAATTAGAATTCTAATTAATTAATTAATATAATAACATAATAACAACAAAAAAATATAACAAACAGGTACAATTACAATATTGTAAATCGAGGTACCCATTCTATGACAACTATGAACTTTCCATCTATTTTGGTGCCTTTAGTAGGCCTAGTATTTCCGGCAATTGCAATAGCTTCTTTATTTCTTTATGTTCAAAAAAATAAGATTGTTTAGATCTTCTTCTTTTTCAAGACTTAGACTTGAATCATAACACAGATATCTATTTAGCGGGATGGTATGCCACGCGATTTCTTCCGAACATAAATGAAAGAGCCCTTATGTATGTGGAAAGAGGACTACATAGGGGTCGATGTTATTATTTTGATCTAACTAAAAATGAAAATAGAAATAAATATTTAAATAAAAAGAAAAGTAAAAGTGAAACACATCCGACATCAGAATAGGACTAGTTGATGAGAGTTACATCGGAAACAAGACAGAGTAAGGAAAGTACAATTCATTTTGGGTATTCTTTCAATTCAAATTAAATGCAATCAGATCTAGTATGAATTGGCGATCAGAACGTATATGGGTAGAACTTATAACGGGATCTCGAAAAATAAGTAATTTCTGCTGGGCCTTTATCCTTTTTTTAGGTTCATTAGGATTCTTATTGGTTGGAATTTCCAGTTATCTTGGTAGAAATTTGATATCTTTATTTCCCTCCCAGCAAATTCTTTTTTTTCCACAAGGAATCGTGATGTCTTTCTATGGGATCGCGGGCCTCTTTATTAGCTCATATTTATGGTGTGCAATTTCGTGGAATGTAGGTAGTGGTTATGATCGATTCGATAGAAAAGAAGGAATAGTCTGTATTTTTCGTTGGGGATTCCCTGGAAAAAACCGTCGCATCTTCTTCCGATTTCTTATAAACGATATTCAGTCTATTAGAATAGAACTTAAAGAGGGTATTTATACTCGTCGTGTCCTTTATTTGGAAACCAGAGGCCAGGGAGCCATTCCTTTGACTCGTACTGATGAGAATTTGACTCCACGAGAAATTGAACAAAAAGCTGCTGAATTGGCCTATTTCTTGCGTGTACCAATTGAAGTATTTTGAAAAATAAAGTCGCTCTGCCGTGTATTCATCGAAAGGAAGGAATTGATTTGCTTCGACTTGGATCAATTGCAATATCCGGAAACACTCTTTTTTTTATCATTTCTTCATTCAAATTCAAAGTGGACTTTTTGTCTATTTCTGTATTCTTTCAAGATTCAAGGACTAATTATTAAATCACAAAAAAACAAAAAATAGATTCATGGATTCGATACATTGGAATAGAATTCATGTTTGATAGAAATATTAGATCGCATAAAGTCGACGAACGCGACGGGTTCATTAACAATTTATAGATGAAAAAAAAAATGGAAAAAAAGAAAGCATTTATTTCTTTTCTATATCTTGTATCTATAGTATTCTTACCCTGGTGGATCTCTCTATCATTTCAAAAAAGTCTGGAATCTTGGGTTACTAATTGGTGGAATACTAAACAATCTGAAACTTTTTTGAATGCTATTCAAGAAAAAAATCTTATAGAAAAATTCATCGAATTAGAGGAGCTCCGCTTGTTGGACGAAATGATAAAGGAATATCCGGAAACACATCTACAAAAGCTTCGTATAGGAATCCACAATGAAACGATTCAATTGATCAAGATGCATAATGAGGATTGTATCCATATTATTTTGCACTTCTCGACAAATTTAATCTGTTTCCTTATTCTAAGCGGTTATTCTATTCTGGCAAATAAAGAACTTATTCTTCTTAACTCTTGGGTTCAGGAATTCCTATATAACTTAAGTGACACAATAAAAGCTTTTTCTATTCTTTTATTAACTGATTTATGTATCGGATTTCACTCGCCCCATGGTTGGGAACTAATGATTGGCTCTATCTACAAAGATTTTGGATTTGCCCATAACGATCAAATTATATCTGGTCTTGTTTCCACTTTTCCAGTCATTCTAGATACAATCTTGAAATATTGGATTTTCCGTTATTTAAATCGTGTATCCCCATCACTTGTAGTGATTTATCATTCAATGAATGACTGAAAAGAATAAAAAAGGGTATACGAATCTAAATCCAATTCGAATTTAGAATTCGAATGTTTGTTACTTTGTACATAACCAAAGCATTCAAAATTGTACTTCCTCTTTATATTTCTACCCATCTAAGGCGGGGAGTTCCTCCCATATTCCAGTAATATTATTTCATAAAATTCAGTTTCGGTTAAAGTAAATAGCAGAATCGGGGATAGGGAACTATACTAGCAACCTACCCAATTTATTGTAGAAATTTTCGGAATCAATGATTGGACCATGCAAACTATAAATACCTTTTCTTGGATAAAAGAACAGATTACTCGATCCATTTCCATATCGCTCGTGATATATATAATCACTCGGTCATCCATTTCGAATGCATATCCCATTTTCGCACAGCAAGGTTATGAAAATCCACGAGAAGCGACTGGACGTATTGTATGTGCCAATTGCCATTTAGCTAATAAGCCTGTGGATATTGAGGTTCCACAAACGGTGCTTCCAGATACTGTATTTGAAGCAGTTGTTCGAATTCCTTATGATATGCAATTAAAACAAGTTCTTGCTAACGGCAAAAAAGGGGGTTTGAATGTGGGGGCTGTTCTTATTTTACCTGAGGGATTTGAATTAGCCCCACCCGATCGTATTTCTCCAGAGATGAAAGAAAAGATAGGCAATCTTTCTTTTCAGAGCTACCGCCCCAATAAAAAAAATATTCTTGTTATAGGTCCTGTTCCTGGGAAAAAATATAGTGAAATTACCTTTCCTATTCTTTCGCCGGACCCTGCCACTAAAAACGATGTTCACTTCTTAAAATATCCGATATATGTAGGGGGTAACAGAGGAAGGGGTCAGATTTATCCTGACGGAAGCAAGAGTAATAATACAGTTTATAATGCCACAGCAGCAGGTATAGTAAATAAAATTGTACGAAAAGAAAAGGGCGGATACGAAATAAACATAGCGGATGCCTCGGATGGACGTGAAGTGGTTGATATTATCCCTCCAGGACCAGAGCTTCTTGTTTCAGAGGGTGAATCCATCAAACTTGATCAACCATTAACGAGTAATCCTAATGTGGGTGGATTTGGTCAGGGAGACGCGGAAATAGTACTTCAAGACCCACTGCGCGTACAAGGTCTTTTGTTCTTCTTTGCATCTGTTATTTTGGCACAAATCTTTTTGGTTCTTAAAAAGAAACAGTTCGAGAAGGTTCAATTGTCCGAAATGAATTTCTAGATTCGTGTATTTATCAACATCAAGCTTGTAACAAGAACAAAATTCTTGTTGACAATTCTTTGACAATTTTGGATGATCAATAAATAAATAAATTATGAGAAGGTTGTTTTTGTTTGTTTCGACTTTTCTTATACATCTACGAGAAGTTTGGAATTACTTGTACTAGATTATTAGTTATAATATATATATATATATATTGGATTGCGAAAAAGACTCTTTGACTTTTTCCAATTGAAATTGGAATGATGTCACGATCTATCATATGATAGATCGGATATTTCAATGTCATATAGTGTATCAAAAGTTT